GAAGTTCCCAACCGTGGGGTGAATGGAATCCGATACATAAATCGGTTAATAAAAGAATAGAAAAAGCTTTGATTGTATCACTTAAATTATATAAGAATTCCTGAACCCAAGAGTTAAAAAGAATAAGTTCCTTATTACCCAGAAGATAATAACCACTTAGAATAATCAAATAGGTTAGATTTGTCGAGAAGTGTAAAATTGTATGAATACGATTCTCATTATGCATCTTGATCAATTGGATTGTTTCTTTTTGTATCCCTATACTCCATTTTTGAGGATGTGTCTCCGAAAAGTCCTTTAGCATTTCTTCCAACAAGAAAAGTTCCTTTAATTCTATGAATTTTTCTAGAATACTCTTTTCTTGAATATGATTCAAAAAAATTTCACATTTCCTAGTATTCCACCAATTTGTAATCCAAGATTCCATACCGTTTTGAAATAAAAGAGGGATCAACCAGGGCAAAAATACTATAGATGCAAGATATATAAGGGGAGTCAATTCTTTCTTTTTTGACATTTTTTTCATCTTTGAATTATTAATGAACCCGCCCTATTCATCGATTCTATGTGATCTACTCTTTCAATCAAGCGTGAGTTCTATTACAAAATCTGAATCCCCCCGATTCAGTGTTTAGCCCCTGACCCTACAAAGAGTACAGAAATAGAATAAGACCGTTTCGAATTTGAATTTTGAATCAAAGAAATACTTTCTTTTTTTTTTTTCAGATATCTTAATTAGTTAAATTTGAAATAGTTTCCCCTTTACGATAGATACCCGAACGAGCTAATTCAAATTAGCCAATCCTATTTCAAGACGAAATAAACCCCCCGAGCCGAAGACTAGTTGAAAAAAAAAATTATGAAAAACAGTGTGAGGATCAAAAAAGAGTGGCAAAACGAGAAAGAATTCCGGCGATTTTTTACTTTTTTTGGTACTGAATTAAGTTATGCGGATTTCCATACTACGTCTAAAACTTTTTTGCGGACAAAACAGTTTTGTTTTATAGCTGTTCTATATAATATATGTCTGATCCGATTTGGCTACAATGACTCCGCTTATATTATAAAAAAAGAGGATTCCAAAGCTTTTTCCTTTTTTTTTTTTGATGATAAACCATTTAGTTTAGTTAGTTTATTTTTCAAAAAATTTCAATTGGTACGCGCAAGAAATAGGCCAATTCAGCAGCTTTTTGTTCAATTTCGCGTGGAGTCAAATTATCATCAGTACGAGTCAAGGGAATGTCCCCCTGGCCACGTATTTCCATATAAAGAACACGGCGGGCAGAAATACCCTCTTTAACTTCTATTCTTATCGACTGAATATCTTTCATAAGGAATCGGAGGAAAATGCGACGATTCTTTCCAGGAAACCCCCAACGAAAAATACACACTATTCCCCCTTTTCTATCGAATCGATCATAACCACTACCCACATTCCACGCAATTGTGCACCACAAATAGGAACTAATAAAGAGACCCGCGATACCATAAAAAGACATCACGATCCCTTGTGGAAAAAAAGAGATTTGCTGATATGGAAATAAGGATATCAAATTCCTACCAAGATAACTGGAAGTTCCAACTAATAAAAATCCTACGGAACCTAAAAAAAGGATACAGGCCCAACCGAAATTACTTATTTTTCGAGATCCTGTTATAAGTTCTATCCATATATGTTCTGATCGCCAACTCATACTAGATCCAGTTGTATTTTATTGGAAGTGAAAGAATAAACAAAATAAATTTGACTTTACTCTTTTTGTTTCCGAAGGAACTCTCATCAACTAGCCTTATTCTAATGTGAATCTTTAGGAGTCTTCGGAGGAAGGCACACCTTACCTTAATATCATATTATACTAAATAGATATCCGTGTTATGATCTAAATCTAAGTCTTGAAAAAAAAGTCAATGAGATTTCGGCCCATCGGATCTAAAAAATCTTGTTTTTTTGAATATGAAGAAATAAAGAAGCCATTGCCATTGCCGGAAAAACTAGGCCCACTAAGGGCACCAAAATAGAGGGTAAGTTGAGAGTTGTCATAGAATGGATACCTCGATTTAATATTTGTACCTGTTATATATTGTTATAATTGTTATATATATAAGGTAGAATAATTCTATTTCTAATAAATTAGACTCGAATATAAGTGAATATATATATAGTGAATATATATATAATAATTGAGTATAGAATAAGTGCAAAGAGGAGAGAACTAACTAAATGGGCTTCCTTTTTTTAGCTTTCTACATGAACTATCTGAATGATCCAACGGGGATTATTAGTAAGAATGACGATTCTCAGTAAATTATAGAAGGATGCAAGACTTCTATATACACTATATAGATAAGTATAAGGCGAGGATGCAAATTTTTGCCTTCCCCGAAATTCGCGAAAGGCAAAAGTAGCACTCTTATTTGTTGATAGAGGCGGGCTTTCTGATTACTAATCATTAATATGACTAAAAAAGGATATCACAAAACATTACGAAACTTTTATTTTATTTTAATTCTCTCTTGATTCACTCGACAATTGGATCTTATGTCACCAAAGAAAACTTCATTTTTCATATTTTCATCTTAATTCCAATAAACTAATTGACTTAACATTCTACTTGTTTCTTTTTTTCAAGGGAAAGAAAGCGTGGAGTTGAAATAACTCACTCAGAACACCTTTTAAAGGATTACGTGGTACGATTGGGTCGAATAAACCCTTTTGGAATAAATATTCAGCTGCTTGTGAACCTTCCGGTACTGTCTTATTCAATGTTTGTTCAATTACTCGCTTACCCGCAAATGCAATGTAGGCATTGGGTTCCGCAATAATGATATCCCCCAACATACCAAAGCTCGCTGTCACCCCACCAGTAGTCGGAGATGTAAGTATTGATACATAGAATAACTTTTTATTTAATTGATAATCATATAAAGCAGAGGATATTTTAGCCATTTGCATCAAGCTCAAACTTCCTTCTTGCATCCGTGCTCCTCCAGAAGCACACACTAGAATAAGAGGGAGAAAGCTCTTGGTAGCATACTCGATCAAACGGGTGATTTTCTCGCCTACTGCGGATCCCATACTACCTCCCATAAACTGAAAATCCATAACCCCGATTGCTATCGGAATACCGTTTAATTGACCTGTGCCTGTTTGAACAGCTTCAGTTAATCCCGCCGTTGTTTGATAAGACTCAATACGGTCTTTATAGGGTTCCTCCTCCGAATGAAATTCAATGGGATCCAGAGAGACCATGTCTTCATCTAGCGGATCCCACGTGCCTCTATCAATCAAAAGTTCGATTCGATCGTAACTACTCATTTTCAAATGATATCCGCATTGTTCACAAATATTCATTTTTGACTTAAAAAATTTCTTATAATTTAATCCATAACAGTTTTCGCATTGAACCCACAAATGCCTGTATTTTTGAGTTATATCGAGATCATTAGAACTTTTAGTTAAATCACTATCATTCGTGCTAGTTCCTATGCTGGCATTCTCGCTTTCACTAGAATTTCTACTGTCACCACAAATGTAACGATAAATGTAACTATCAATACGGATTTTAGAATGAAGATAATTGTCAATACAACTATTAATGTGATTATTCCAAGTATATTTAGTATTGGACAGGGGCTGGTCGTAGTCAGGATCATCACTCTTGGATGCATTATTCAAATAACTAGAATTCCTATAACTATAAACCAAATTTTCTACGTCACTCAGTAAAGAATGATCGTTGTCAATTTCAAAACTCGAATTTTCAATATCAAAATATATAGAATAATGGTCGCCACTAGTATCCCTAACTAAAAAAGTGTCATCAGAAATTAAATTCATAATATCCCTGACGCCAAAAAAAGCATCATCATTACTGTACCTAGACCTCTCACTCCAAAGAGGAATTTTTTTATCTATATCAGTTAGAACCTGCTTCTCGCTTCCACCGTTATTTTCACTAGACCCAAGATTGTCCATTGATTTACTTAGTCTACACGTGTATTTTAACTCCTCGTTAGATAGCATCGAATTGAACCACCGTTTTTCCATAGAGCTTTCTTGCCCCCTTTTTATACAAAAATACAATAGATGAATAGTCATTCGATGAAAAAGCATTTGAATATTGCATTTCCTAGCCGATCACTAGGATTATTAACTAATACTAATTTATTAACTAATACTAATAAGGATAATACTAATAAGGAGTGAGTAATAGGTTTCTTTTGGAGGATCCGGGAGATCACTTCGTATGATAGAACCCCTTTAGGTTATATAAATAGAATATATGAGGTGGGGGTCTATGGCGTGTCAAATTCGCATTCGCAGTAAAAAAGAAAAGTTTGTTCTCTCTTATGATATGAAGTGAAGCGTTTTTTCGTAAAATCTCGTCTATCTAATAATAGGGCAACACGGAATGAAAAGGACAATATACAGGGTGGGTAAAAAGGTTGTGCTACTTGGTTTGATCCAAGGTCCACAATTAGAAGATATAATAAAAAAAGAATCCAATCCTGATCCATTTAATTGTGGATACACCACAACACTAGAAGGATTTTAGTTGGTCTTTAGTCTTAGCTTTTCTATTAAAGATCTTGTATATCTAGTATCTAGATATACAAGATCTTTGTATTCGACCCAATCTTTTGGTTTACTAATATTTACTAATAATTAATAAAGAAAAGGTTTGAGTCAATTAAGGGAAGGAACGTTAATAATTACTAAATTACAAAGTATCCATTGCTTCAAATTGTATCCAGTGCTTCAAATTGTATCCATTGCTTCAAATTCAAATTTGATCTCTTTCCATACTTCACAAGCAGCAGCTAGTTCAGGACTCCATTTACAAGCTTCACGGATAATTTCATTACCCTCGCGAGCAAGATCACGTCCCTCATTACGAGCTTGTACGCATGCTTCTAGAGCTACTCGGTTAGCTACGGCACCTGGTGCATTACCCCAAGGGTGTCCTAAGGTTCCGCCACCGAACTGTAGTACAGAATCA